TTTTTTTTTTTTTTTTCTTTGATAAAGGGGTATTTTCATGGGTTTGCCTTGGTATCGTGTTCATACCGTCGTATTGAATGATCCCGGTCGGTTGCTTGCTGTCCATATAATGCATACAGCTCTAGTTTCTGGGTGGGCTGGTTCAATGGCTCTATACGAATTAGCCGTTTTTGATCCCTCTGACCCCGTTCTTGATCCAATGTGGAGACAGGGTATGTTTGTTATACCCTTCATGACTCGTTTAGGAATAACCAATTCATGGGGAGGTTGGAGTATCACAGGAGGAACTGTAACAAATCCGGGTATTTGGAGTTACGAGGGTGTGGCCGGGGCGCATATTGTGTTTTCTGGTTTGTGCTTTTTGGCAGCTATCTGGCATTGGGTGTATTGGGATCTAGAAATATTCCGTGATGAACGTACAGGAAAACCTTCTTTGGATTTGCCCAAGATTTTTGGAATTCATTTATTTCTATCAGGGTTAGCTTGCTTTGGGTTTGGTGCATTTCATGTAACGGGCTTGTATGGTCCTGGAATATGGGTGTCCGATCCTTACGGACTAACTGGAAAAGTACAATCTGTAAGTCCTGCGTGGGGCGTAGAAGGTTTTGATCCTTTTGTTCCGGGAGGCATAGCCTCTCATCATATTGCAGCAGGGACATTGGGCATATTAGCAGGCCTATTTCATCTTAGTGTTCGTCCGCCCCAACGCCTATACAAAGGGTTGCGTATGGGTAATATTGAAACTGTTCTTTCCAGTAGTATCGCTGCTGTCTTTTTTGCGGCTTTTGTTGTTGCCGGAACTATGTGGTATGGTTCGGCAACTACCCCCATCGAATTATTCGGTCCCACCCGTTATCAATGGGATCAGGGATACTTCCAGCAAGAAATCTATCGAAGGGTTGGTGCCGGACTAGCTGAAAATCAGAGTTTATCAGAAGCCTGGTCTAAAATTCCTGAAAAATTAGCTTTTTATGATTACATCGGCAATAATCCCGCAAAGGGGGGATTATTCAGAGCGGGCTCAATGGATAACGGGGACGGAATAGCTGTTGGATGGTTAGGGCACCCTATCTTTAGAGATAAAGAGGGGCGTGAGCTTTTTGTACGTCGTATGCCTACTTTTTTTGAAACATTTCCGGTAGTTTTGGTAGATGGAGACGGAATTGTGAGAGCCGATGTTCCTTTTCGAAGGGCGGAATCGAAGTATAGTGTTGAGCAAGTAGGGGTAACTGTTGAGTTCTATGGTGGCGAACTTAACGGAGTCAGTTATAGTGATCCTGCAACTGTGAAAAAATATGCTAGACGCGCTCAATTAGGTGAAATTTTTGAATTAGATCGTGCTACTTTGAAATCTGATGGTGTTTTTCGTAGTAGTCCGAGGGGTTGGTTCACTTTTGGGCATGCTTCGTTTGCTTTGCTCTTCTTTTTCGGACACATTTGGCATGGTGCTAGAACCTTGTTCAGAGATGTTTTTGCGGGGATTGATCCAGATTTGGATGCTCAAGTAGAATTTGGAGCATTCCAAAAACTTGGGGATCCAACTACAAGGAGACAGGTAATCTGATAAACATTGATCTGATATGGTATCTTTCGCTTCTATTGGATTTTTTTTGATTTCACTTTCTACATAGATTACCAGATAAATTTTGCTGGATTTAAATCGCCCTTTTCTTTGACTCTTGTCTTTATCTGGGAGATGCTCCCAAATGAACAGGTGTGGAAGCTATAATTGTAAACCACGATCGAATTTATGGAAGCATTGGTTTATACATTCCTCTTAGTCTCGACTCTAGGAATCATTTTTTTCGCTATCTTTTTTCGAGAACCGCCTAAGGTTCCGACTAAAAAATGATTTTTGATTATCTCAATTATAGTTAAAGTATAATGTTACTTTAGAAATACTAATGAATTAATGCATTAAAGTCAAGTAATGAGCCGCCCAACACGGGCGGCTCATTACTTGACTTTAATTAGTCCCCATGTTCTTCAAATGGATCTCTTAGTTGTTGAGAGGGTTGCCCAAAAGCGGTATATAAGGCGTACCCGGTAAAACTTACAAGTAAACCAGATATAAAGATGGCGACTAGGGTTGCTATTTCCATTATTATAAAATTTCAAGACCACAATGGATCTATAATAAGATCGGTTATTTACAACGGTATGATTTACAAAGTCAATAAAATTCAATCAATGCAATAGGATTTATGGCTACACAAACCGTTGAGAATAATTCGAGATCTGGTCCAAGACCAAGACAGACTGGTCTAGGAAGTTTATTGAAACCGTTGAATTCGGAATATGGTAAAGTAGCGCCCGGATGGGGAACTACCCCGTTGATGGGTGTCGCAATGGCTCTCTTCGCGGTATTCCTATCTATTATTTTGGAGATTTATAACTCTTCCGTTTTACTGGATGGAATTTCAATGAATTAGGTTCATAGGAATTGCGAAGTACTGTCTTTTCAATCCAAAGTGAATCACTTAGGACTAGGATTTTTAGGTCATTCCGGCAGTTTGACCGTGAAATTCCTTTGTTTCGGTATTTCCGGAATATGAGTGTGTGACTTGTTATAATTGATCCTATTGATAGTACAGAGAATGGGTCTGTCATCTTGAGAGAGATGGGTTTTGCCTCGTCGGATATTCATTCTAGTATCTGGAGCACGGAATATATGGAATGAAATAGATCAAGAAAAGAAATATTTAAACTATGATTCATACCTACTATTCAGTCAGACCTCGCGACCGGACTCAAAAAATTTCAAAGATTTATTTTCTAATTATTCTTAAATTTTTTGTTTGCTTATTTTGACCAACGGACAAATGTTTCTATGGATTTAGAGTCATTTCATCTATTCATTGAATAAGTGATGATCAAAAGGTTTTTACTCAGATAACCCTTGGGCTTAGCTTAGGGACTTTATTCAATCATCGTGGTTCTAGTATGAATCTTAGGTTTCAATCGAATCATAGGGTCTCAACAAGAGAATTCCTAGCAATTAGAAACAAAAAGAAATCCACATTATACAAAAAATTAAAATTGAGAGACCGAGAAAATTC